CCAATAAATATGGTTTGTTCTTGCATATCTCTACCAGTTTTCCAAATTAATCCCGCGGATACATATAATTCAGAAGAGTATGTGAGTGATTCATACACAGCATCTCTTTCTTTTATCAAGGGCTCTGCCAATTGATATGTTGACACAAATAATTGAAATTCAATTTCTTGATCTGTATCTTCAATTTTTGGAAACTTATGAAGTTCTTCCATCAAGCCTTGATCAATGAACCTACAAAATCCGTCAAATTGTATCTGACTAAACCCTGGTATTGTATACATTCCCTCATTTCCATCCCGGAACATCTTAAGTTTTCCGTTTATCGAAAAAATCCAACTATTGGCTCACTCTTCGTTGAACCATATAGATTGATCTAGCAACGATGGAATGTATATTTTGCTCATTTGAACAACATGAAATTTTATCCAACCCCATATACATATATATATGTACTAAATACGTATGAACGGAGGAATCAAAAAAAATGTGACTCAAATTCGAATTTGCGACAGATACAAATGGAAATGAATTGATAAAACATTCCTGGAAACAAAATTCTGCCACTTAGACTTATGGAGTCTTGTATAGAATATCAAAATAGATCCAATTTCTACCTTATGATATTACGATCAGATTGGGTACCATAAATGGATTCGGAATTGAATCTGTTCTCTATGAGTGAGATAAAGACAGAATAATCAGGAACCGTCTAGAGTTGACTTTGATTTTAGCACTTAATTTATTTCATCGATTCCGTTGTTCAAAAAATGATTCGCAGAGAGAAAAGATATTTCTACCCATTTGTTAATTAGTAGAATACGATTGAAGTGCGTAAGAGAAGTCATATTTATTAAGTACATGCAGATATAACTATCTAGCTATCCGTATATCCCATCTTTTATCGAAGTTCCCTTGAGGCAACATAGGTCGTGCTATATCCAAATTTCGATTTTATATTCAATATATTCAATGAAAAATGCAAGCACGACGATTTCCTAATAGGAATATGTAGATAAGATACCTGACTAGGTATCCGTGTAAGAATTTCTGTTCTGGGGTTTACATATACACATAATTGTTGTTATAATTGAAATTGAAAAGGATTAATTATGGAAAAGAATTGAGACTGATTAGTCGTATATCAATTTGATCTCCTTATGTTATTAAGGAAACCAAATTGGAGATCAAAATCCAAGAACCATTCATGAATTCACAGTCATTAATGCTTCCAATTTGCTCTGAACTTTGGATTCTGTGACTGGAAATCCATTTTTCTCTTTCAATAGAAAAAAAGGGGAAAGCTTTTATTTAGGTGTTGTGTGTTTTGAAATACAATCAATCTAAGAGAACAACAGGATCCAATCAAAAAAAAGAAATGGTTCAGCAATTCCCCAGAATATTTCCATCTATATCTATTTTGTATCGTTTTGGCGGCATGGCCGAGTGGTAAGGCGGGGGACTGCAAATCCTTTCTCCCCAGTTCAAATCCGGGTGTCGCCTGATTAACAAAAGACTCGGAATTTCTTACCCTACTAAACTAATAGAACTCAAAAAATTCTTGCCTGGCAGAAGCAGAGGTAAGGGGCGGGGACTGTCGATACCCAATTTTAAGAATCGGGGGGTTGACTTTCAATTATTTCTTCAAAAATCGGGGTGTGACCCAAACCTGTACCATACCAATATGAATTACCAATATAAATAAAGAAATACTCACTTAATTACGGATTCCTGATGCGTTCAGGCCATTGATTTGATTTATCAATCGAATCAAATCCATAGTAAGATTCAATTGTGAGATTCAGAACTACGAAAGTCAGGGACCGTAAATCCGTGTATCCAAAGGAAGGTTCCTAAGAGACTGTAAATCCTTGCTCCTAGGATCCAAGAAGGGGTTATAGGAAGGACTATAAATACTTCCTAATTACCTTACCCTACTAGTGTTTACTGACTGAGTCTTGAAGTAGATTGGGTAGGCTGGTGGGGAATCCAATTAGGAGTTGTGGAAAGAACTGAAGATACTTTGTATCCATACAAACTCATGAGAGTCTCTGAGTGCTCAGGTTTTCAATTAATATTGTATGGGTGATTGGCTTTTATAGAATAAAAGTGGAAAAAGGTGCTTTCGTTGGGGTAACCCCGCCAAGAATGTAATAGGGTGTCTTCCAATTATTTCACATTTCACAGAAGTAGAGACAGTAAGGCTTAGATGGGAAATTAGGGGTATGTGATAGATAGTTATATATCTTGATGGTATATTTTTTTTTCTGCTTTTTGTTTATGAAAGGCAACAATAGGTCTTACTATTCCTACATATTCCATTAGTCACATTCCCTTGAGACTTCCAAGGGGCAACTGTGTATCTTGCTTGTACTTAGTGCTTTCCGATTCCACCAGAAATCATATAGGGACTTGTTACGGGTGTATTCATTGGATTGGTTCATCAAAAACGTTAGGTCAAAATCCCATTTTGACTCTGCACCATTGATTCCACTATTATTAG